CAGAGCCTGTTGGATAATTTTTATGGATTCTGTCATTTCACTGATTCGTACTAAATACCGAGCTAATGAATCCCCTTCTTTTTGCCATTGAATCTCCCAATCAAATTCGTCGTAAGACTCATAACGATCAATTTTACGAAGATCCCACTGTATTCCGGAAGCTCGTAGCATTGGGCCCGATAAACCCCAATTTAGTGCTTCTTCTGCGCCAATAATGCCTACGCCTTCAACTCGTTCTAAAAAAATAGGATTCCGCGTAATAAGCTTTTGATATTCAGCAACCCCGGTTAAAAAATAATCGCAAAAATCCAAACATTTATCTATCCAGCCATGAGGTAGATCAGCAGCTACTCCTCCGATACGAAAATAATTATGCATCATGCGCATACCGGTAGCAGCTTCGAACAAGTCATATATTAACTCTCGTTCTCGAAAAATATAGAAGAAAGGGGTCTGTGCCCCAATATCTGCCATAAAAGGGCCAAGCCATAACAAATGAGAAGCGATACGACTTAACTCCAACATAATAGCTCTGATATAGCTAGCCCTTTTAGGTACTTGAATATTGCCTAGCTGTTCGGGTCCATTTACGGTTATTGCTTCTGTGAACATAGTAGCTAAATAATCCCAACGCGTTACATAAGGCAAATATTGTATAATTGTTCGATTTTCCGCAATTTTCTCCATCCCTCTATGTAAATAACCCAGTATTGGTTCACAATCAATAACATTTTCACCATCGAGAGTAACAATCAGTCGAAGAACACCATGCATTGATGGGTGGTGAGGGCCCATATTGACTATCATGAGGTCTTTTCTTGTAGTTGGTGCAATCATAAGTTTTTTCCCGAGTCGTTCTTCCATGCATTGCTGAAAGTAAAAAGAAGTTCATCAAAATTTAAACGACTAAGCTCAAATGGTATCACGCTTCAAATTAACGAGTTTTTATCTCTCGAATATTTAACTCACTAATTAATTCTTTATAGCGTCTTCTATTTTTTTTTGACAAATAGGCCAGCAGTCGTTGGCGTTTTCCCAAAATTTTCCGCAAACCTCTCTGGGATGAAGAGTCTTTTTTGTGCAATTCCAAATGTGAAGTAAGTCTTCTTATCTTAGTGGTAAAACTGAATACTTGAAATTCAACAGACCCTCTGTTTTCTTCGTTTTCTTTTTGAGAAATAACCGAAATGAATGAATTTGTTACCATAAAAAAATCCCCTTTCCCTTTTTACAGATATGGATTTTATTGATCAGTAATAATAATGCCATTAATTGGAATCTGGTATATACAATAATCTAATCCAAATTTCTTTATGAACTCCTAATTTTCTGAATTCAAATCAATTAATCCAATTTCTAATTGGATTTAGATAGGGATAGAAAAGGATTGGTACATTTTCGCATCGAAGAATTTAGACCTAAAACAAAGAAGGTTTTGTTGATTCATTTCGAGATCTAATCGAGACATTATTCATTTCCTATTGGATATTAGAATGAAATGTGAGACAAGACATGTGATCTATGTATTTGTTTGCTTTGATATACCCTATTATATATAGGGTATAGAATATATAGAAAAAGTGTATTATCCACGAAATGTCAAAATTGCAATCGTGGATACAGATGTATTCTTAACATACTGAAACGACTGCCATTATTGGTATCAAACCAATAACGATTCATACAAGCTAAATCCTCTAATCGATAATTAGGCCAAAGAAAGAGCTTTAATTTCATTAATTGATTTTTCTCTCTATCAAAATGGTTACTGTCATGCGAAACTTGGCTGCTGTCTTTTACGTCCTTTGCATTCCAAAATACTGGATTTCTATCTTCACCATTTCTATTCTTTGAATTAAAACAACTTAGAATTTTCAACTTTCTACGACGTCTAAATGATAAAATATTTTCAGGAACAAGCAAATCAAAATGATTTTTGTCTCTATTTTCAGTTATTCTTTGGTGTGATGAAATAGTTTCATCAAAATTCTTCTTAGAAACATATCTTTGTTCTTGGTATTTTTGATTAGTTTGGTGCTTACTCTTATGAACCAATGAAATACCTATGGTTTGATACATAATAAATTGTGCATCGTTTTTTCCAAACAGACGAATGGGTTCTATAATCAATATTCCCTTTTTCATCAATTGGTTAAGAGTTAAATTTTTCTCAATCAGCATTATATCCAAACTCATTTCTCTATTTTGAATCGAGGGTATAGTAATTTGGGTTGGATCTATCAGTCTAAGTAGGAGACAATATACCTTGACATTATTGATCAGTCTTTGATTCAAAGTATCGTCCCATCTCAATTGAAAAAGCAAATAACGTTTCAGGAAGAAATCTAGTTCTGCTCTCGCGCTGCTTTTGTATTGTTTTTTCTTTTTCCCCTTTTTCATGTCTGATCTTGCATAATTTTCTTCACTATCTTTTTGTTGTGAGAGAACGGATCCAAGATTTCTTGGACTTGTGGGTTCTTTTTCTCCTTGATTTCGATGCTTTTTATTCGATGGTATCAAAAAACTTCCTTTTTGCTTTTGATTTATTTTTTTATTTTCACTACTATTTTCATTTTTATTCAAATTTGAAAGAAGTAATTTGCTTGGTATAAACCAAGGTTTCCTTTTATATGCATTATAAAGTAACACAAATTCTGGGAAGAACCAAGGTTCCAAATTCGCTATGTGACACTTTAGCATTTTTTCATTCATTCCCATCCAATCAAAAAATACTTTGTCGGAGTTTGGTGGATTGATTTCTGGAATCATAAGGTAAAAAAGATTTTTTTTAGGAATTATTTGAGTATTTTGATTCCCATTGCTGACCCAGGCCTCAATATCGCCTTTTTGTTTAAGATCAAAATTGAGAATGTTCCAATCAAAATATTTTCTATCGACCGTTTTTTCCATATACAGAATATGGACCTTTCCTAGATAATTATCGATAGGGATGTTCCTCAGTATATTTTCTTTATGCGTGTTATAAGAAATCTCTTGTTTCTTACGTCCTTGAAACGGAGATCTATAAAAAAAGTATTCCGTTTTATTTTCATAATTAAGAAATTTATATGATAAAAGATCATATTTATAGTATTTTTGCAAATTCTCTTTTCTTTTTTGATTAGATAATGAATATACTTCAATTTGTTTTTGTTTTTTGAAATCAATTAATTGGTCTTTTTCATATGAATGCCTTTTGCTAAAATTTTCCTTTTTAGCTATACGACGCTGATGAACTGTATTGCGCCATTTTTCTGGTATTAATCTATACCATCTGCTCTGAGATAAATTGTATTGATAATATCCTCTTAACCACTTTTTCCATTGATTCATTTCATAACTCCGCAGTTTCTTATCCCCTAATTTCGAATCAACCATTCCTTGTGTTTCAAAAGAATCCTTTATTTCAGGCGGGGGGATTCCTTGAGATTGAAGAACAGCTCTTGATTTATACGAGTTACTAACTTGGATTTGTGATAATTTGAAAAATACATATGCTTGTGACACGCAGGATAAGTCATAAAAAATAGGTGAATTTTTTTGACTATTACTAATATTATCAAGTGACTTTTTTATAGTCGAAATAAATGGAATTCGATTTTTCTTAATTTTATTAATTCTTTCTTGTTTTCTTTCATTATTGTAAATGGATTTATCAATAATTTTTTTTGTTGATTCAAGAAAAAGTTCTGTATTCATTCTGGGAATATTAATGATACATAAAAATATATCTGTGTAGATTCTTTCAATGAAAAATTTCAAAAAAAGAGGTAATTTAGAGATTAATTGAGCATTTCTTTTTTTGAATATTTGCCATTTTTCGAATCTTTTAGCATTATAACTTGTTTTTTTAAGACTAATATTATTTATTCTTGGAGTTACTTTTTTTTGCTCTTTTATAATTCTTTCTATTTGATTTTGAATTGTACTTGTTCTAGTAGTCAAATCCTTGATTTTTTTTTCTGTTAATGAAGAATTTGTCCAATTCGTAGATGCAATTTCACTAAACGATTCCTGAATTAGCTGATTGCTTATTATAGAATCTTTTTCTTCTTTAATTTCACTTGATTCATATACTTCTCTTCCTGTTAATCGAAATAACAGAATTTTTGAAAGTTCTTTTATTATTCTTTTTATAAAAATAACACTTTCGATAACCCATTCTTTTGTTTCTTTTAAAACTTTTCGAAGTAATTTGATTTTTCTTTTAAAAACTATTAGAACTCGAAAAGACTTCTTTTGAAATTTTCCAATTTTTTTTTCAATTTCCTTAAAAATGGGTTTAAAAAAGGAAGGTCGTTTTCGGGGCGAACCAAAAGGAAATTCAGTTTCCATTCCCCAAACTGTTAAAAAACAAAAATCATCTTTTGCTTTTTTCTTTTTCATTAAACCTTTCTTAGATGATCGTAGTTTCGATTTGTGCCAGGGTTTCAGACGGAAAGGAAATAAGATTTTTATCTGAATACCGTCTGTCAACCAATTTTTCGGAAATTCTGTTTCGGATAATGGAACACCATTATAGGTACATTTAACATGCATCTCTCTATTCCATTCCTGTAAATCCTCAAACCATTCGGGAAATTGAAATAGGAACATGCGTCCACTATTTTTTGCAATTAGCAATGAAGGTAATACAATATATTTTCTAAAAATAGATTGAGTTAGTAACATGCAACCTCTTATTACTTGTGTAATTGGAATGGTATCCCAGGCCTCTGCTATCTGTATTCGCTCTTTCTCCGTTCTTTCCTTTGTCTCTTTTTCTTCTTCTCTTTTTCTTTCGTCTTCTGTATACTCTACAATTTTGAATGCTTCCCCTTTCCCCACCCAATTTCTAAAAATTACTTTAATCAGCCCGGAGATATCAAAAGAAAAAAGAGGGGATTTTTCTATTCTGTCCAAAAAAAGAGGGGAATGTGCGTTTGCTTGAAACAATTCCCAAATAACTATTTTACGTCTTTGAGCCCGCATAGAACCTTTGATTAGACCTCGCCGAAAAT